TCGTGGATTCGTGTATTTCAGTTAAAAGACCTGAAGTAGCAAAGCCTTGGGTAAAAATAGCACCGGGCCCAATTATTGTGCTTAGAATATTTTTCTTTTTTTTGAAATATGGAACTATATGAATAAGGGAAAAACTCCACGAAAGGAAGATTAATGATTCATATAAATCACTTAGGGGAAAATGTCCCGAATAAATCCAACGAGTCACTAATAATCCGGTTATACAGAAAAAAGTTATTATCGTGCCTTTTTCGGCGGAATCAGATAGTTTTCCAATTTCATCAACTAAAAAGCTTATCAAATGAATTGTAATTACAATTGAAACGATCGAAAAAGAAATATGAGTTAATATATGCTCTAAGGTTGAAAATATCATAAAAATTTAAAAGAGGAGTCCCTTTAATTATCTAAAAAATAGAATTCTATATATTCTATATAATTAATATATTGAAATGGCGAATTGAATTCATTATAGGATGTATTTACTTTTTTTAATAGATGATATGCCGCTACTCGGACTCGAACCGAGATGCTCTAGCACTGCTTCCTAAGAGCAGCGTGTCTACCAATTTCACCATAGCGGCCTATCTTGAACTCATAATAGCCTATTATTAAGCAGACGTCTAGATTTAATAAAAATTGGGTGTAATATTTATTAGGAAAGATTTCAATAGATGAATAAAAATTTGTTTAAATAGGTATTTGAAGGTTCATTATTGGAAGTTTAGGGTCTTCGTTTTTTATACTCCCCTTGGCTTTAATTCTTGTAAAACGAAATAGTCCTACTCTAAATTAAGCGATGGTACCCCCAAGAAAATTTCGTTTTAATCTAATGAACTGTTTTTGATTTATTTGATTTCAAAACACTTTCTCAATGAAAAAAAAGAATAATTTTTTGATCATCCAAAATTGATACATATTTTTACAGATTCACTAAGTATTTTGAGTGGATTGATGCCGAGAGATAGACCAGGGGCTATATAGGACTTCAAGGAAAATATAAAAAGGTTGCACAAAAGAAAAAATTTGGATCAACAATCAAACAATTTCCCTAATTTTCGAAATTAGGGTAAACAAAAATTGGCTACTCGCGCTTCTATAGATCTATCAAAAAAGTGTCTATATCTAATCACGACAACCAGAATAAAATAAATAAGTGGATGGGGAAAAAAGGATTCCCCACCTTGGAAATGATAAAATAAACAAAACAAATTCTCTTGTGTTTTTTGGAAACTTTTTTACTAATTTAGTAAGGTAAAGAGAAGAATTCTTATTATAGAGATTCTAAAAGCCTAGGTAATAAAAATAGGGCATTTTTTTCGAAACGATTCCATTTTTGAGTCGGCTAGATTGCGATTATTCCAACATTTTCTGTTTTATTACTGATTTTCTTTTTTATTATTATTTGTTTGTTGCACAAAAAAACTTTTGGAATTCCCAGTAGAAAGAGATTTCCCCAAGGAAAACGCTTTTACCGCGGCCTGACCCCCCTTCCTTTTCCAAAAATTTTTACGAATACGCTTTTTTGATGCAGAAGTACGTTTTTTTGGAACTGCCATTTAAATAAAAATTAAGAGATTACTCATTGGTATAGCTGGATGTGAAAGACATTTATTGTTAAAAAAAAAAAAAGCGCTTTTCTAATTCATTCTATTTTTTTAAAGAATATCTTTTCAAACCAAAAATGATTTTTTGATTTTTGGTTGCTATTTATCTTTCAAATTAGTTCCAAATACATATTTTTAGAATCTCTTATGCGATAGCAATGGAATTAATTGAACTTAATACAATAACGAATAGAAATTCATTTACCCCTCTCTTTACTTCCATCATTATTTTCTTTACATCGAATAGACAATAAAGGGGATAATCCCCATGTTTTTAGTATGTTTAATAAACACTTTATTTAATTTTGTTTATTAACTTGGCAAACTCGGGGAAAGAGACGAAATTAATTGCATCTTTGATTTGAATTTTCAAATTCAAGGAAAACTTGAATGGTTTTCTTTCCTATGATTTAATCACGATTTGACCAATTGGAACTTCTTGATTTGAATATTTGAAGTATTTAATAGAAAGAATAACTCAAAATTTATCAAATTTAAATTATTTATGTTAGTGCATATCGTGATTTTTTATTGACTCTTGTGAAAAGAGCTAAGATCCGGCAAATCGAAAATAATTATATAGTAATTAAGAATAAAAAAACTTTTTTTTATGGAACAGACATATCAATATGCGTGGATCATACCTTTCGTTCCACTTCCAGTTCCTATGTTAATAGGAGTAGGACTTCTTCTTTTTCCGACAGCAACGAAAAATCTTCGTCGTATGTGGGCTTTTCTAAGTATTTTATTGTTAAGTATAGTCATGATTTTTTCAACTAATTTGTCTATTGAGCAAATAAATAGCAATTTTATCTATCAATATGTCTGGTCTTGGACTCTCAATAATGATTTTTCTTTAGAATTCGGATACTTGATTGATCCACTTACTTCTATTATGTCAATGTTAATCACTACTGTTGGAATTATGGTTCTTATTTATAGTGATAATTATATGTCTCATGATCAAAGTTACTTAAGATTTTTTTCTTATATGAGTTTTTTCAGTACTTCGATGTTAGGATTAGTTACTAGTTCGAATTTGATACAAATTTATATTTTTTGGGAATTGGTTGGAATGTGTTCCTATTTATTAATAGGTTTTTGGTTTACAAGACCTCTTGCAGCAAATGCTTGTCAAAAGGCATTTGTAACAAATCGTGTAGGGGATTTTGGTTTATTATTAGGAATTATAGGTTTTTATTGGATAACCGGTAGTTTTGAATTTAGGGATTTATTTGAAATATTCAATAACTTGATTGCTAACAATCAAGTAAATTCTCCCTTTGTTACATTGTGTGCTGCTCTATTATTTGCCGGTGCCGTTGCTAAATCTGCGCAATTTCCTCTTCATGTATGGTTACCTGATGCTATGGAAGGACCCACTCCCATTTCGGCTCTTATACATGCTGCTACTATGGTGGCAGCGGGAATTTTTCTTGTAGCTCGCCTCCTTCCTCTTTTCATAGTTATACCCCATATAATGAATATAATTTCGTTGATAGGTATAATAACAGTATTATTAGGAGCTACTTTAGCTCTTGCTCAAAAAGACATTAAAAGGGGTTTAGCCTATTCAACAATGTCTCAATTGGGTTATATGATGTTAGCTCTAGGAATGGGGTCTTATAAAAGTGCTTTATTTCATTTGATTACTCATGCTTATTCCAAAGCATTATTATTTTTAGGATCTGGATCTATTATTCATTCAATGGAAACTGTTGTTGGTTATTCTCCGGATAAAAGTCAGAATATGGTTCTTATGGGTGGTTTAACGAAATATGTGCCAATTACCAAAACCGCTTTTTTAGTAGGTACACTTTCTCTTTGTGGTATTCCACCCCTTGCTTGTTTTTGGTCCAAAGATGAAATTCTTAATGATAGTTGGTTGTATTCACCTATTTTTGCAATAATAGCTTGGACCACAGCAGGATTAACTGCATTTTATATGTTTCGGATCTATTTACTTACTTTTGAGGGGCATTTAAATGTTTATTTTCAAAATTACAGTGGAAAAAAAAAGAAAGTTTTGTATTCAATATCTATATGGGGTAAGGGGTGTTCAAAAATAATTAACAAAAATTTTCGTTTATTAAAAATGAATAATCCTCATCCTTCTTTTTTTTTGAAAAAGTCATATCAAAGTGATGAGAATCTAAAAAAAATAAATAGAGGACAACCTTTTATTAATAGTATTCATTTTGAAAATCAAAAAACTTATCTATACCCGTATGAATCGGACAATACTATGTTATTTCCTTTACTTGTATTAGTTCTATTTACTTTGTTTGTTGGATCTCTAGGAATTCCTTTTAATCAAGAAGGAAGAGATCTCGATATATTATCGAAATGGTTAGCCCCATCTATCAACCTTTTACATCAAAAGTCAAAGGATTTGACAGATTGGTCTGAATTTTTGAAAGATGCAATTTCTTCAGTCAGTATATCTTTTTTAGGAATACTTCTAGCGTCTTTTTTATATAAACCCATTTTTTCCTCTTTCAAGAATTTTGACTTAATTAATTCATTTATTAAAATTGGTCCCCGAAGAAACCGTTGGGACAAACTTTTAAATATCTTGTATAATTGGTCATATAATCGCGCCTATCTAGATGTTTTATATACAACATCTTTGACCGGTTCAATAAGAGGATTATCTCAATTAACTCATTTTTTTGATAGACGAGTAATTGATGGAATTACGAACGGCGTTGGTGTTGTGAGTTTCTTTGTAGGAGAAGGTATCAAATATGTAGGAGGCGGTCGCATCTCTTCTTATCTTTTACTATATTTCTCTTGTATATCCATTTTTTTCCTTTTGTTTCTTGGTATAATCCCCGTAGAGTTCATTAGATGAAGATTTTTCAAGTGTAGATGGGGATATCCTTCTTTTTAGCATTTCCAAAAAAATGGATACACTAGGGGGATATGTAAAACAGATTTTTTCTTTTCCATCACTTTGACATATGTCAAAAAAATATTGTGACATTTCATTTCTGACAGCTCTGTCAAATTGATTATTTTTTATGTAGCGAAAGGGTCGATTCCATCGATTTGAATCGAAAAGCAGAGTTACAAGATTTTTTTCAAAGCAAAAAGGGTCTTTATTTGCAATTTTTGTCGGAAGTATTTGAATTATTGAATTGTCATGATTTTCATTGATATTCAAAAGATAAGACTCTTCAGAAACGGGTCCATTTTTATAGCCTGTCTCTGTAACTCGAAAATGGAATTCATCTTCCTTTCCATTGACTCGAATTTCTTCCGTTTCATCAATTTTGTTCGGATCCACCCTTTCTTCCGTTTTTGAGGTTTCTTTCAGTTTCTTAGTAAGAATGGGTGACGGTATTCTGCCTAAATAGTAGACACAGGTAATAAAGAAGAGAATACTAAAGA